CTCCACGAAAGAAAAATTAATGATTCATATAAATCGCTTAATGGTAAATGCCCCAAATACACCCAACGAGTAACTAATAATCCTGTTATGCAGAAAAAAGTAACTATCATACCCTTTTCTGACGAATCATATAGTCCTACGATTTCATCGACTAATAAAGTTATCAAATGAATTGTAATTACAATTGAAACGATAGAAAAGGATATATGAGTTAATATATGCTCTAAAGTTGAAAATATCATAAAAATTATTAAAAGGGGGTCCCGCAATTATAGGAATTGAAATCGGGAATTGAATTCATTATAGGACTTACTCTTTTAGAAGATGCCATGCCGCCACTCGGACTCGAACCGAGATGCTCTAGCACTGCTTCCTAAGAGCAGCGTGTCTACCTATTTCACCATAGCGGCTTATTCGAAATCATAATAACCTATTTTTATTCAATCGTCGAGATTGAAGGAGTTAATTAAATGCAATATTTTTTTAGGAAACCATTAAATTGATGAATAAAAACTTGTTTAAGAATTAGGGATTTAAACGTTTTCGTTAATAATATTTATTATCTTTTTATTTATTATTTTAGAATGTCAATTTTATTTAACTGAACTAAAAATGTAGTTTTTCGTAAGTTATTACTTTATGTTTTCCTAAAACAAAAATGTTACGGTTGGAACTAGATTATTTTTACTTCAATCCATAGATAGAACTAAAAGCAATGTTCTGTCTCGTTTGCATTTTTTAATGATTCATTTATTTTATCATTTATTTTATTAATCTAAAATAAAAAAAAAATTTTATCGATAAAATATAATTTTTATATAACACAATTTCAGCGATACACTCAAGGGGTTTTTGTAAATATTTGCATAGTTATTTTTATATGAATTCTTAGGGTTTTTCGTTGTGTAGAGAATTTGTGTTAAAATTTAGCAACCCAATTAAGTTAGGTATTAGTATGGGTGTATCAATTATATAACAATATTTTATATTTCTATCGAAATTGTACCGTACTTCAAAAAATACTTTATAAATTTTTAAATTAATATATATTATATCTTTGATATATATTATATTTTGATCGATCTTCCAATCGAACCATAGGATCTAAAACGGATCACTCAAAATTGGCACATTAGTCATATAACTACCTAAAAATGTAAAAGGGGATTTTTTTAATTAAATTGGGTTAAAGAGTTTATATAGTGATAATAATTTAGAAAAATAATGATTTAGAAGATTATAAAACATATTTAAAACTAAATCAATTAGTTTCAACGAACCCTTCTTTTAATATATAATAATATATAATTATAATATCTTTTAATATATAATTATAATATTTTTAATATATAATTATAATATATAATAAAAAATAAATTTATTTTTATTATTGATTCAAGTCGATGGGGAAAGTGAGAATCCCCATCCTGAAAATCATAAAATATACTAAAACGAAAGGTGAACCCTTGTGCTTGCATTTATCCTTTTTTCAAACAAAAAAGTACCATTAATTTTTCGAATTAAGTAGACAACAGAATTCTTATCTATATCAGAAATGAAAGAAAAAAGACGCCTTCTAAATTAAAACATTATGAAACTAATTATTTTTATTTATGATTTATATTTATTATATAAATATAAAATAATAAAATAATTTTTTTTATATATATTATTTTTTATTATATATAAATTATATAAATATAAATTATTTTACTATTATGATGTTAATTAAAATTCTTATAACTTATAAATATTATAAAAAAATTAGAAACAAAATTAGATTACTTTTCTAATTAGACCGATTAAGATTTTTTATTGTATTGTTTGATTACTATTATTTATTTGTTACACAAAAAAAACTTTTAGAACTCCCGGTAGAAAGAGATTTCGCTAATGAAAAAGCTTTCAATGCTGCCCGATATCCCTTCCTTTTCCAAATATTTTTACGAATCCGTTTTTTTGAAATAGAGGTGCGTTTTTTTGGAACTGCCATTAAAAAATTATATTATAATAGGTTCTTCGGTTGGATGTGAAAGACATCTATTGTTCAAAATAAATTTTTCTTTACTGTTCTCTATCTATTTATTCTCTAAATCATACTCCCTTCATAAAAAAGGGGGTTGTGTAAAAATCGCATAAAATATTACTAACAACAATCCCCTATGCCAAATAGAATTGATTGAAGTTGATAAAATACAATACAAACAAAAAAGAAAAGATTGTGCGTTTAGTTTTCTTTCTATTTTCGTCGTGTTACATTTATACATGTAATAAAATACATCAAAAGGTTAATAACCCAACCCCTCTATCGCTTAATTAAAAAACTTTAATAATTTTCTATTATATTAATTAATTTAATTGGTCAAACTCGAAGAAAGAGTACACCCAACTTTAATTCTCAAATTCGAGTGGGACTAGTAGTTAATCTGTTAAAGGATACAAAATCTATAATTTTTTTATTATATTATAAAAGGCATTTTATTTGCCCTTTTTTTTTATTTTACATAAAATAAAGTGTTGGATATCATGGCATTTCCTACAAATAGCTTTTATTGTAATGGAAGACAATCAATTAGTTACAAAACAAATTGTTTAATGATTCTGAATAACCGAATTACAATTACAATAAATAGTTTTTATGGGTCAAGTTATGCGCTTTATGATTCATACCAAACACTGTTTTTGGTGTAATTATCTATCCTCGCTCTATAGATATAAAAGATATAAAAAAATTATTGTAATACGTAATAATTATAATTAGAATGCAAATTTTATTTAAGTTTTATTTTATATATCTTAATTTTTTTTTATTAACTGACCCCTTTCAACAGAAAACAAATAAGAACCGGTGAATCAGAAACAATTAATTAAGAAAAATATTTTATTTTTTTTTTATGGAATATACATATCAATATTCATGGATTATACCTTTCATTCCACTTCCAGTTCCAATGTTAATTGGAGCAGGACTTCTACTTTTTCCAACGGCAACAAAAAATCTTCGCCGTATGTGGGCTTTTCCGAGTGTTTTATTGTTAAGTATAGTTATGATTTTTTCAGCCCATTTTTCTATTCAGGAAATAAATCACAATTCCGTCTATCAATATGTATGGTCTTGGACCATCAATAATGATTTTTATTTAGAATTTGGCTGCTTGGTTGATCCACTTACTTCTATTATGTCAATATTAATCACTACTGTTGGAATGATGGTTCTTATTTATAGTGATAATTATATGTCTCATGATCAGGGATATTTGAGATTTTTTGCTTATATGAGTTTTTCCAATACTTCAATGTTGGGATTAGTTACTAGTTCTAATTTGATACAAATTTATATTTTTTGGGAATTGGTTGGAATGTGTTCTTATCTATTAATAGGTTTTTGGTTCACACGACCTAGTGCGGCGAATGCTTGTCAAAAAGCGTTTGTAACTAATCGTGTCGGGGATTTCGGTTTATTATTAGGAATTTTGGGTTTTTATTGGATAACGGGTAGTTTTGAATTTCGGGATTTGTTTGAGATATTTAATAACTTGGTTTATAATAATGAGGTTAATTTTTTATTTGTTACCTTATGCGCCTTCCTATTATTTGCCGGCGCAGTTGCAAAATCCGCCCAATTTCCCCTTCATGTATGGTTACCTGATGCCATGGAAGGGCCTACCCCCATTTCGGCTCTTATACATGCCGCTACTATGGTAGCAGCAGGGATTTTTCTTGTAGCTCGGCTTCTTCCTCTTTTCATAGTTATACCTTACATAATAAATCTAATAGCTTTGACAGGTATAATAACATTACTTTTAGGAGCCACTTTAGCTCTTGCTCAAAAAGATATTAAGAAAAGCTTAGCTTATTCTACAATGTCTCAATTGGGTTATATGATGTTAGCTCTAGGTATGGGGTCTTATCGAGTTGCTTTATTTCATTTGATTACTCATGCCTATTCGAAAGCATTGTTGTTCTTAGGATCTGGATCAATTATTCATTCGATGGAAACTATTGTTGGATATTCTCCAGATAAAAGTCAGAATATGGTTCTTATGGGCGGTTTAAGAAAACATGTACCAATTACAAAAACCGCTTTTTTATTAGGTACACTTTCTCTTTGTGGTATTCCACCTCTTGCTTGTTTTTGGTCCAAAGATGAAATTCTTAATGATAGTTGGTTGTATTCACCGATTTTTGCAATAATAGCTTGTTCCACGGCAGGATTAACTGCATTTTATATGTTTCGTATCTATTTACTTACTTTTGAAGGACATTTAAATGTTTATTTTCAAAATTACAGCGGCAAAAAAAACAGCTCGTTCTATTCAATGTCTCTCTGGGGTAAAGAAGGAAAAAAAATTATTAAAACAAGCTTTCGTTTATTAGATTTTTTAACTACGAAAAACAATGAAAAAACTTATTTTTTAAACACGTATTGGATTAATAATAATGGAAATGTAAGAAGTATGGTACATCCGTTTATTAGTATTGCTCGTTTTGGCACTAAAAACACTTTCTCATATCCCCACGAGTCGGACAATACTATGTTATTTCCGATGCTTGTATTAGTTTTATTTACGTTGTTCATTGGGGCCGTAGGAATTCCGTTATTCAATCAGGAAGGAATGAATTTGGATATACTATCCAAATTCTTAAGTTCGTCTATAAACCTTTTACATAAAAATAGAAACCATTCTGTAGATTGGTATGAATTTATCACAAATGCAACTTTTTCCGTTAGTATAGCTTATTTCGGAATTCTTATATCGTCTTTTTTATATAAGCCTGTTTATTCATCTTTACAAAATTTAAATTTATTTAATTCATTTGTTAGAAGTGTTCCTAATAAAATTAAAGTTTTGGGGGGTAAAATAATAAATGTGATATATAATTGGTCATATAATCGTGGTTACATAGATTTTTTTTATGTAATATCCTTTACTAAAGGTATAAGAAGATTAGCTGAACTAACTCATTTTTTTGATAGACGAGTAATTGATGGAATTACG